GGCATATTACCAAATCACGCCCCTATTGCCACAGCTGTAGATATAGGGATTTTGAGAATACGTCTTAACGACCAATGGTTAACGATGGCTCTGATGGGTGGTTTTGCTAGAATAGGCAATAATGAGATCACTGTTTTAGTAAATGATGCGGAGAAGGGTAGTGACATTGATCCACAAGAAGCTCAGCAAACTCTTGAACTAGCGGAAGCTAATGTGAAAAAGGCTGAAGGAAGGAGACAAAAAATTGAGGCAAATCTAGCTCTCCGACGAGCTAGAACACGGGTGGAGGCTATCAATCCGATTTCATAACTAGTTGGTACGTTCGAATAATAAAAAGAAGTTCTCTTTCTAATCCTATTTAGATTCTGTCGGGTGAATACAATCAAATACAATCAAACAGAATCCAATTCTGATGCAAAAATTCAAATTCAAAAATGAAATAGAAAAGATACAAAATCAAAAAATCAATATCACTAAGGGTGGGTCGTAAACCTTATTAGATACCATTGACTCTGGTATCTAATAAGTTTTACCTACTATTGGATTTGAACCAATGACTCCCGCCGTATGAAAGCAGTACTCTAACCACTGAGTTAAGTAGGTCATTTATCATCCCAAAGAGAACCAAACGAAACCCATCCTGTCGATGGATTATAAATATCATATTACTTAATAAGCAATACTAATCTAAGGAATACCGCTCAAAGAGATCAAAGATTGTTGATGTTGGATCATGGAATATTTATCTTGACAAGAATTTATCTACATGATAAAATATGTATCACAAGCACTAAGGGCTATAGCTCAGTTGGTAGAGCAACTCGTTTACACGCGCGCCAATGTTTTTCAAGGGAGTTCATCATACAATCAGAAAAATTGATCTTGTTGAGAAATCGATGTCTTACTCCATAACTTTGAGGGAACCATAGCCTGACAAAGAGTTCGGTCCAATTTGGACGTCCATTTAGGAGGTGCCAAACAGACCCCATCATTGATTTGAGATCTTGATAAGGTGAATACCCAGTCTATTCAATGCTAGGCATAATGAGTATAAGGACCTCAAAAAAATCTCTTTTCGTCATATGAACTTTAAGGTGTATGAAGTTTCATATTTGATTTTTTCAGCAGAACGATAGAGACTTCATTTAACTTAGGTTGATCTAGGCCAGAGACAGACCTACGTCAAGATAATCCCACCTTTGAAACACTTTGGTAATGCTCCCAAATAATGAATCAGAGCACATGGAGCCATTTCCTTATCTTTTTTTCTGTCAAGAAAAAAAATGGCAGACTAACTGATATTTATATCAGTTAATGAAAGAGCCCAATGCAAAAAAAATGCATGTTGGGTCTTTGAAACAGTTCAGATCATTTTAATAATAATAAGTTTGACCTGTTTTACCGAGAAGGTCTACGGTTCGAGTCCGTATAGCCCTATAAAAATGCAAAATCAAAAAAATTCTATAATTTTCATTTCTTCATTATTATTTCTTGCTTGTAACTAAGTGAAATCCAATTATTCCTATAAGTTTACTCACGGCAATCGTTTAAGCAGATGAAAGAAAAAATGCATATCAACGGATCCAATCGATATTGATTTTTTCAATTGCGGATAAACAAACCAACCTTTCGTCATTAATCTTCGGAGGCGAATTACATATTCATATCCACAATAAAAGAATTAGTGAGACTCCCTTTCTTTTGATATCCCCAATCTTATTGAGTTGTGGAAGTCAAATCATTTCACGGGCCTGGTGAAATGAAAAACTACGAAGAGGAATTCACATGGATTTAGGAAGGGCCTGCTGTATTTGTGTACAAGCTAAAGTTTTTTGAAAAACGAATACCTTTGGTCACTTTCATTGTCAAATAGGCTTTTCCTTCGTATACCTTACTTACCTCGACCTAGCGAAACACAACACGAAAAAGGCAGTCCTCTTTTTCTGTATTCAACCAAGAAAAACCCCGCCACCTGGATTCGAACCCTAATACTATTATTAAATAATAATAATAAGGAATATACCAACACAAGATCTTCTAAATCTTGAGATGGAAATTCCTATACATTCTCTTCTATTTGATTACCTGTTCTATTCTAAATCACTAAGAAAAAAGAAAAAAAGACCTCCTGATTCTATTTATAGAAAAAAATAGAAATCTTTAAAGAATTTCTAATTAAAGAAGAAATAAGATAAGTAATTAATTTCGAATTCCCCGTCTTTAGAGAAAATCCTGGATGAAAACAAGAGAAACAAGAGAATTTGTATAAGAGTAATATATAGTTAGAAGGTTCTACTAACTAAATAAAATGGAAATAAGTATAATGGAAATAAAATCGGATTCCAGTCGATGAATCTTGCAATGAGATATGCCCTACAATAAACCAATAAACAAAGCAAACTAGACGGTTCGATCAAAATGAATTCTTGTTTTGACTAAATAGTTATGGATGACTTGACAATTCCAATTCGAATCGACCAATCGAATCCGGTATATTTTC